ATGTTTTTGGTTAATCTATTATCTACTTTATCGAAGTATCCCTTTTGGTCAGGCATTTTAGTTGTGCATGTTTCACTCTTAAACTACAAAATATTTTATTAAAAATAATATTTTAAAATTTTATTTTTGTTTTAAAAAGTTTGATTCTTGCTTCTTAATTTTGCTTTATTAACAGTTTATATGCATTAATTAAATTTTAATGTTGCAGTATTTGGTATTATTAATTTTAACAAAATATAGTGATTGGTCGGTTAGGCTGTTAAATGTTGTGCCAGCAAACGCGGTTATACGGTAGGCTTTGTGAAGTTTTTTTGGGGTTTTGTTTTGGTTATTTATTTTTAGCTTTTAGTACAAATTGTTGGGGTGAAATCTACTTTTGTTTTTGTTTAGTCAATTTTAGGTTTGTTTAGGCTATGAAAATTTTATTTTAAACCAGGATTAGATACCCTGTTATTAAATTTATAACTTGTTCTTCTGGTAGTAGTAGTGTTCTTGAAACTAAAAGGATTTGGCTGTTTTGTTATTTTGTCTAGAGGAGCCTGTCTATTAAACGATAATCCATGATTGTTTTAACTTTTAAGTTTGCTTGTATATCGCTGTCTTAAGTGGCTTTAAATAGTTGGTTATAGAGAATTTGTTTCTTTTTTGTCAAGTCAAGGTGCAGCTGTTTAAGGGGTTTAAGGTGGGCTACATTTATTGGTATCAGTGGATTCTTTTATGGGGTGAAACAGGATTTAGTTGTAAAAAATAGGCATTTATTTTTTGAATTAATATTTACAAGAGGCACACATCGCCCGTCACTCTCAGGCTTGTTTATGTTTTTGAGAAAAGTCGTAACAAAGTAGGGGTACTGGAAGGTGCACCTTTAGCTTAATTTTAATTTAATCAAAATTATTTTTAATTTGTCAGCTGAAAATTATTTTGTTTTGTGTACTATTTTTGATGGGGGATAATTGGTTTACTGTGAGGGTGCTTTATTGTACAGCGTAAATATTAATGGGGTTCTACCTTTTGTATCAGGGATTGTCAAAATATTGTATATTGATTTTATATTTCCCGAAGCTAGTGCGATATAGGGTTTTATAAGGAAATGTTGAAAAATTTTGGTTATAATATCTTAGGGGTGAAATGCTAGGCGCGTCTAGGGTTATCTGGTTAATTAGGGTAAAATTTAATTTTAAATTCTTTGGGGTCTTATTATAGTTTTTGGTTTTAAGGGGGGATTTTATATTATTGGGGTAATCTCTTTATTTTTGTTTGATTTTTAAAAAAAATTTGTAGGCTTAGAATTAGCTTTCTTATTAAACTAGGTTATACTATGTTTTTGTGATTTTTATGTTATACTTGTTATTTCTTTTGAATTTTTTATGGGGTTTATAATGATGTTATTAGTAGGTTTATTAAAAAATACAAAAAATTGGCAAAATTTGTTCTCCCCCGTTTAACAAAAACATGGGTTATGGGGTGTGAATATTAAAAAATGGGCCCGCGCCGTGTATTTATAACCCCCCCGGGAACCTGACTGTGCAAAAGGAACAAAAACCATATTTTTTTAAATGGGGGCCGGAAAGAAAAGGGTGAGGGGGAGTGGGTTTTTTTGTTTATTTTAAGAAATTTATTTTATAGAGGAAACACTATATTGGTTTTTAATGAAGAAAAAACCCCCCAAAGCTTTAAAAATAATAAAGAGATTTTTATTTATTTTGTTTTTTGGGGGGGCCACAGGTACGAGGTGATAATGATTATTTTAGAGGTTTGGATTTTTAGTCGGAGTTTGATCCAATATTTTTGACATTGAGACAAGCTACTTTGGGGATAACAGCGTAATTAGGCCTGAGAGTTCTTATTGATGGCATAGTTTGCGACCTCGATGTTGAATTAAGATACCATTTTATTGTAGCTGGTAATTTTGGGGGTCTGTTCGACCTTAAAATTCTTACATGATTTGGGTTTAGATCGGCGTAAGCCAGGTCGGTTTCTATTTTTTATTTGTTTGTTTTTTTTTTAGTACGAAAGGAAAAATTGGTTTTAATTTTTAGTTTTTAATTGTTATAAGTTAAAATTATATTTATTTTAAGTTTGGCAGAGATTGCTAGGGGTTAAGTTCCTATAATGTTTTGGATTCTTTTAGGGTTTTTTGATTATGTTTTTTTGATTGTTTGTGTTTTGTTATCTGTTGCTTTTTTTACTCTTTTTGAGCGTAGGGGCTTAGGTTATGCGCAGATTCGGCGGGGCCCCACTAGGGTGGGGCCCAGAAGTCTTTTTCAGCCTTTTTCTGATGCTATCAAGCTTTTAGTGAGGGAAATTGAGCAGCCGAGAGGCTCTAATTTTATTCCTTATTTTTTTTGCCCTGTTTTGAGTTTATTTTTATTTTTAGCAATTTGAGAGGTTGTTCCTTTTTTAGGGGGCGGGGGGCAAATTACTTTCAGTTTGCTTTTTTTTTTGTGTATTGTTGGGGTGGGATCTTATGTTGTTATGGGCTCAGGTTGATTTTCTAATTCTAAATATGCTTTACTGGGGTGTTTGCGTTTTATTGCGCAGGCTGTTTCGTATGAGGTTAGTTTAGCCTTAGTAATTATTATTTTGGCGTTGGTGGCTGGGGGGTACAGCATAAGGGGGTTTTTGGGGGCTCAATTTGGCGGGTTTTATTTTTTTCTTTTTTTTTCCCCTGCAGCTTCTTGGGTAGTTATTATGTTGGCTGAGAGAAATCGTACCCCCTTTGATTTTGCTGAGGGTGAGTCTGAGCTGGTTTCTGGGTTTAATGTTGAGTATGGAGGGGGTGGGTTTGCCTTGTTATTTATGGCCGAGTATGCCCGAATGCTTATGATGAGATTTTTTTTTTGCGGTATTTTTATTGGGGGCGTTATTGAGTTGGTTTGTTTACCTGTGATTGCTATTGTCTTTTTATTTATTTGGGTCCGGGGTCTTTTGCCTCGTCTGCGTTATGATGTTTTAATATATTTGGCCTGAAAGGATTTACTACCTTTAACTATTTGTTATTTTATTTTTGTGGTTGGTTTGTTTGCTATTTATATCTTTTAGTTTGTATAAGCAATTTTGCATTGAATTTAGAATTCACTATAGCCTTTGTGTTTTGATGTAAGGGCATAAAAAAGGTTTTGATTTTTTAAGGTGCAGTTCAATTCTGCTCAATTGTAGGTTTTAATTTTTGTTTCTGTCACTTCACTCTGTTTCTTCTTTAACAAAGAAGAGGCCTCATTATATTGGCTTTTTTGCTGGTGCCTTTCTTGTTAAGACCAGTCTAGCGCCCCTGAATTTCATTCATAGAATAAGCCTGCAGTCAAAATAATTAGGAACAGAATAGAAGTATAGATTAGAGGGTGTAGGGGGGTGATTTTTATAATTAGGGGTAAGGGTAATAGTAGCGAGATTTCGACATCAAAAATTAGGAAAATTAATGCTACTAGAAAAAATCGTAGCGAAAATGGTAGTCGTGCTGATTTTATTGGCTCGAATCCACATTCAAATGGTGATATTTTTTCTCGGTCTCTTTCTGTTTTTTTGGCAAGTAAAATGATTGCTGTTGTTAGTGCTAATATTACTGTGAGGGCTAATATTAGTTTGATTGAGGTGATAAGAATTTTTGCCGTTTAGTGTTTTCAAAACACTTGTTTATCAAAACTTGTGCTCTAAAATATTGAGTACATTGCTCTGATAAGTTTTTCATCCTGCGAAACGGGGCCCCATTTCTTTTTCAATTGAAACTATTAACTATTATGTAAAGAAAATAAAAACAATAAAAGCTTTATTGTGGATGTGAAAAATGAAAAACTAGTTAAAATAATTAGTCAGTATGAGGGTAACATTTGTGTGTTATTCCTTTTGTTTCTTGGTGAAAAAAAGTAAAAGAATAGGTAAGAAGATATTTTTTTTTCTTTTGGGGTGGGGGTTACTCGTTTTACCGTCTAACGTATACTAAAAAGTGATTTTTAATTTTATATTTAATGTATTAAATATTTAAACTTATTTGTTAACCTTTATAGTTTGGTTACCTGTATCACCCCATGGACGAGCTGGGGTTTTTGGCAGATAGTTTAAATTAAAATGATTTATTTACACTAATTTGTTCACATAATGTTTGTATTGTGTGAGCTGGAAACCAAGTGTTAAATTGCAAGTTTAAGGGGCCTTTTAATAGACTTTAAGGCCTTGTATGGGCGTTATACTGTAAATTTAATGTAGCTTGATATTGTAGTTATTATTTAAATGGTTATTGCAACTTTGAAGGTTGCTAGTTTAATTATAGCTTATCTCCTTAGCAGATTCTGTCATTGGGGTATGAGCCCATTAGCTTATGTAGCTTATCTTAATTAAATCTGCATTACGGGGCAAAAGGGGCAAAAGTTTTGTTAAGACTTGGTGAGATAATGAAAAATAAAAAATAAAGAGCTGTAAAAATTTGGCCAATGCCTTCGAATGGGGCTTCTACTGGTCGGGACCCAATTCATGTTAAAATGACCACAATGTGCACAAATGATCAAAAGATAAATTTTGATATGGGGTTTGGGGTTAGGGTTCGGGCTAGGTTTTTTTGTGTGATTGGTAAAATTATTAAAATGAGGATAGATGTTACTAATCCTAGGACCCCTCCTAATTTATTTGGGATTGATCGTAGGATTGCATAGGCAAATAAGAAATATCATTCTGGCATAATATGAATGGGGGTTACAAGGGGGTTAGCTTCATTATAGTTTTCAGGGTCTCCTAAAATAAAAGGGCTGGCAAAGCATATAATTGTTAGTCTTGTGATTGCGATCAGGGCTCCAAATAGGTCTTTTATCGAGAAAAATGGGTGAAATGGAATTTTGTCATTGTTTCTTTGGGTGCCTAGGGGGTTATTAGACCCTGTTTGGTGGAGAAAGAGTAGATGAATTAGTACTAGGGCTGCTAGCACGAATGGTAAAATAAAGTGGAAAGAAAAAAATCGGGTAAGGGTTGGGTTTTGGATGGAAAACCCCCCTCAAATTCATTGAACTAGGGTTGTCCCTAAATATGGGATTGCCGATAGAAGATTAGTAATTACTGTTGCCCCTCAAAATGATATTTGCCCTCAAGGCAGTACATAGCCTATAAATGCTGCTATTATTGTCACAAGAAGTAAGATTACTCCAATTGTTCAGGTGTTGTATAGAAGAAATGAGCCATAGTATATGCCTCGGGCTACATGTGCGTAAAGACAAACAAAAAATAAGGATGCTCCATTTGTGTGCAATATTCGTGTTGTTCATCCTATGTTAACGTCTCGGGAAATGTGGATAATTCTACTGAAGGCAAGGTCAATATCTGCTGTATAGTGTATTGCTAAAAATAGCCCGGTGATGATTTGTATGCCAAGGCATATTCCTAGTAGAGACCCAAAATTTCAAAGGTATGAGATATTTGAGGGGGAGGGTAAGTCCACGAGAGATCTGTTTATAATTTTTAAAACTGGGTGTTTTTGTCGTATGGGGGTGATGGGCTGATCATTGGGAGGTTACAAAACTCCTATTTTTATTAAATTAGAATAGTTAGGTTAGGCCTTTAGTGTTGAAGACACTACGTACTGTTTATACTTTTAGGTTAGGCGTAAAAAAGTTAGCGGCTTTTAATAATAGACTTTGGCCTATGTTTAGGTCGAAACTAATTTTTACTGGTTGGGCTCTGTCAATTGATTGCAATTCAGTTATTTTCTCCCTTAGGTTTTATACCTCTCTAATGTATAGGGCTCTTAAAATTGTGAATACGTATGCTTGGATGATTGCTACTGCTGTTTCTAGTGTTAATAAGGCAATTTGACTTAAAAATAAGGCTGGTAATACTGAGGTTGGGTTTTTGTTTCTTTGTTCTCTTAAGATTGTTAGTAGCAGGTGGCCTGCAATTATGTTGGCTGCTAACCGTACTGCAAGTGTTGCGGGTCGGATTGTGTTTCTGATTGTTTCGATGCAAACTATAAATGGTATAAGGGGTCCTGGTGTCCCTTGAGGAACTAGGTGTGTTATTATGTGGTTAAATTTTTTTGTTCACCCTTGTATAACAATAGCTAGTCATAGAGGCAGGGATAGAGATAAGGTGATTAGTATATGACTTGTGGGGGTAAACACGTATGGTGCTAACCCTAAAGTATTGTTAGTTATGATAATTATAAATAAAGTTAGTAGAATAATTTTGAAGCCTTTTCTTTTCACAATAATTTTTATTTCATTGAATAGGACCATAGATAGTGTAAGGGGGGCCTTGTTGCCTTGGGGTCCAATTAGTCATAGTCTGTTTGGTAAAATCATTATGATTAGTAGAAGGCTTACCCAGTATAGGGGGGCGGAAAGTAAAGAAGAAGAAGGATCAAAAATTGAAAATAAATTTGTTATCATTTTCAGGTTTGTTTGTGGAGTCTTGGTGTTGTTTTTAGCTCTGATATTTTTGGTACTTCTGTTCAGAAAATATGGGAGGAGATTAGTAATATTAATATAGTTGTGATAACTATTAAAGGGGCTCAGGCTAGGGGAGATATTTGAGGTATGTTTATGTAATTTTAAAATGACAATTTAATGTTATATCTTAACTAATTCTAGTGTATAATCATATTGTGTGGTTTAAGAGACCATTGCTTAAAATTAGCTATTTTGGATATTGAGTACATTGCTCTGATAAGTTTTTCATCCTGCGAAACGGGGCCCATTTCTTTTTCAATTGAAACTATTAACTATTATGTAAAGAAAATAAAAACAATAAAAGCTTTATTGTGGATGTGAAAAATGAAAAACTAGTTAAAATAATTAGTCAGTATGAGGGTAACATTTGTGTGTTATTCCTTTTGTTTCTTGGTGAAAAAAAGTAAAAGAATAGGTAAGAAGATATTTTTTTTTCTTTTGGGTGGGGGTTACTCGTTTTACCGTCTAACGTATACTAAAAAGTGATTTTTAATTTTATATTTAATGTATTAAATATTTAAACTTATTTGTTAACCTTTATAGTTTGGTTACCTGTATCACCCCATGGACGAGCTGGGGTTTTTGGCAGATAGTTTAAATTAAAATTTTGGTTTTGGAGGCTAATAATGGTTAAATTCTTTTTTTAGTTTTTTGTGGGGGTTGGTTGTTTGTTTCCCGACATAGGCATCTTCTTGTGATGTTATTGGGTATTGAAATAGTAATGCTTGGGGTGTATGGTCTTGGTATGTCTGCTTATCAGCTTGGGGAGGGGGTGGGCTTACTTATGTTTTTGGTGTTTTTAGTTTGTGAGGGTAGAGTGGGGCTTAGTGTTCTAGTTTGTGTTGTTCGTAGCCATGGGAGAGAGATACTAAGCGGGTTTTCTTTGCTTGAATGTTAATAGTTCTTAGATATATGATGGGGGTTGTTATTGGGGGTGTTTTTTTTGTTTCTTGATGAGAGGTTGTTTTTTTATATTTTTTAGGGGTTTTTGGATTTGTATTTTACAGATACGGTTGGGGGGGCATATACTGGGCTTTTTCTTTTGGGCTTGGTCTTGATCTTCTTGGATGGGGGTTAGTTGTGCTTACCTTTTGAGTCGGGGCAGTTGTTTTTATGGTGGGGGTGCGGGCGGGGGATGTGGCTTATTCTTTTATGGTATCTATTTTAGTTTATTTTTTGTCTGTTAGATTTTTGACGACTAGATACATTTGGTTTTATTTATTTTTTGAGTCTTCTTTGATCCCTATTGTGTTGTTAGTTTTTGGTTGGGGGTATCAGCCAGAGCGTTTAGAGGCTGGCTATTATTTAATATTTTATACTTTGTTTGGGTCTCTTCCTCTCTTATTGAGATACCTTTTTGTGTGGTTTAGTCATAGGAGTTTTATGTACGGGGTTATTTGGTGGTACGGTGGCTCTTTTTGGTTTTTATTTAGTATTTTAGCTTTTTTGGTGAAGATGCCTATGTTTTTAACCCATTTATGGCTTCCTCGTGCCCATGTTGAGGCCCCTGTGGGGGGCTCTATGTTTTTGGCGGGGGTTTTGCTTAAGCTCGGGGGATATGGTATTTTTCGTATTTATTATTTTTTTACTAGATTAGCTTGCTGCGGTCTTAGAGTAATTACCATTAGCGTGGTTGGGGCTGTAATTGTAAGATTTTTGTGTTTACGGCAATATGATATTAAATCATTGGTTGCTTATTCTTCTGTTGCGCATATAGGATTAGTTCTGGGAGGAATTTTTTCTGGTGGTTCTTGAGGTTGAGGGGGGGCGATGGTTTTGATGCTTGGTCATGGTTTGTGTTCGTCTGGGTTGTTTTTTCTATCTGGTGTGGTTTATGACCGCATAGGTAGACGAAGAATTTATCTTGGGCGGGGCTTAGCTTTGGTTCTTCCTGGTTTATCTTTATGGTGAATCTTGTTAAGTGCTGGTAATATGGCGGCCCCTCCCACTATTAATCTTATAGGTGAGGTTATATTATTAGTGGCTCTTTACGGGTGGTGTTCTTATGTTTTGTTTATTTTAGTTATTGTATCTTTTTTTGGGGCTGCTTATACTTTATATTTGTATGCTATTTCTCAGCATGGGGGTTTTAATTATTTTTTTGGGTTTAGGGGCGATAGAGTGCGCGAGCACGCATCTTTGTTTTTCCATTGGGCCCCTGTAAATTTTTTGGTTCTTAGGGGGGATATATTTTATAGTTGGTTTTAAGGCTTATTAGTTTATGGAAGAATGCTAATTTGTGGTGTTAGATGTGGGCTCTTCTAAGTTTTGTTGTTTTGAATTACTGTCGAGTGTTTAGAGTTATTTTTTTTTCTGTGGGGGTTTTGTTTGGGGCGGGTTCTTTTTATTTGGCCCCTGGGGGGGGTTATTATGTTAATTGGGGCCTTTTTAGTTTGGGTGGCTGTGAAGTAGGTATAACTATTGTTATTGATGTTATATCTTTAATATTTTTATCTTTTATTTTATTTATCTCTTCCGGGGTAATGCTTTACAGTGAGGGGTACATGTTAGGGGATTGGGACAAGGACCGTTTTTGTTTTGTTGTTTTTTTATTTGTCCTTTCTATGGTTTTTGTTGTTGTCAGCCCTAATTTAATTAGTATTATGCTTGGATGAGACGGGCTGGGTTTGGTTTCTTACTGGTTAGTGGTGTATTATCAAAACTATAGGTCATATGTTGCTGGTATGTTGACTGTTTTGTCTAACCGTATTGGCGATGTATGCCTCCTTGTTGCAATCTGCTTGATGCTGGATTGGGGTTGTTGAGAGTATGAGGAGTTGTCTGTTTGAGGGGATTATTTAGGTTATGTTTTTATTTTGTGTTTATTGGCTGCTATAACAAGGGGGGCGCAAATCCCCTTTTCTGCTTGGTTGCCGGCAGCTATAGCTGCCCCTACGCCCGTTTCTTCTTTAGTCCATTCTTCAACATTAGTGACTGCTGGGGTTTATTTGTTAGTGCGGTTTCAAGGCATGATGGGGGGCTTGGGTAGTTTTACTTTGATATCTTTATCTTGTGCTACTATGTTAATAGCTGGGATTGGGGCTAATTTTGAGTATGATTTGAAGAGGGTAGTGGCTTTATCTACTCTAAGACAAGTTGGGTTTATGCTTTTTACTTTATCTTTGGGATACCCTTATTTAGCTTTTTTTCATCTTTTGTGCCATGCAGTTTATAAGTGTTTGTTGTTTTTGTGCGCTGGCGTGATTATTCATGGGTCTTGCGGCTGACAGGACCTCCGTATGCTTGGTGGGGGGCTAAGGAGAGTTCCTTACATTGGGGGTTGTGTGGGTATTGCTAGTCTTGCTTTATGTGGTTTTCCTTTTTTAACTGGGTTTTATTCTAAGGAGCCGATTTTAGAACATGTACTGATTGGGGGCTTTGGGGGTTTTGTTGTTTTGGTGTTACTTATTTCTTTTGGGTTAACTGCTTGCTATTCTATTCGCTTAGTTTATTATTTGATGGCTGGGTCTGGGGGGGGTTACTCTGGGGGTGAAAGTGATGATTGAGTTTTATTAATGGGGGGTCCTATTTTTTATATATCCTGTTTTAGCGTTATTTTAGGGGGTATTTTGTCTTGATTTGTGGTTCCATGCCCTAATTTAGTTATTTTGCCTTTAATTCTTAAGTTATCTGGCGTTGGTGTAGTGACTCTGGGGGGATTGGCAGGTTTGTTGATTGGGGGGTTGCTTGGTGGGAGCGGGCTAGTTAGTGGATTTTTTGGTAGAATGTGGTACTTCCCTGATTTAAGAGGGGGGTGGTCTTCTTTTATTTTTTTGGTTTTTGGGGGAAAGCTTGTCCAGGTTGTGGACGTTGGGGGAGGAAATTTAGGGTTTTGAAGGAGGATTATTGTTTTTTTAGGTACTTTTGTCCAATGGGCCCAGGATAATATAAAAAAGTTTTATTTGTTTATTTTCTTTTTATGGGTGTGGTTTGTTTATTGGGGGGTTTAGGGCTGTAAGCTTAGTTTGAGTGGGCCATTGAAGATGCTGAGGAGAATTTACTTTGGAGAAGAAAATAATTCCCAATTCCCCCCAATAAAAATTGGGAATTATTTTATTTTCTATAGTTTTACATCATAAATATTGGTAGTGGTAAGGTTAATAGGGCCATAATTGTAATAATCGTTGGTGTTTTTGTTATTTTGAATTTTTTTGGTTCAGTTAATCTTGATATTAGAAATTTATTGTATGTGATTCGTAAGTAAAAAAATAAGGTAACAATTGAGGTTCTGATTAAAATTAGGGTTATTAGTATGTTTGTTTCCGTGAATTGTTTAATTAATATTCATTTGGGTACAAATCCTAGAAATGGGGGTAGACCTCCTAATGATAGTATATTTAATATTATTAAAATTATTAATATTGTGGTTAGTTGGGGGGTTTGTGTTGTGGTAGATATTTTTGTTTTTAAGAAAACTATTATTGTTGAGACGGAGATTGTGATGTAAATTGTGATGTAAACTAGTACTAACCTTGTCGATTTCATTATGGCTATTATTATTCCCCCTATATGTGAAATAGATGAATAAGCTATTAGTTTTCGTAATCTTGTTTGGTTGTATCCCCCGATGGCTCCGCTTAATAGGGATAAAATAGCAGCTCTTCTGTTTATTCTGGATTTTGTAAGTGTTATTATGAAGATGGGGTTGATTTTTTGGATTGTGGCTAGTACCATATTTAGTTGTCAGGATAATCCTTCTATTACCTGGGGGAGCCAGAAGTGTTGGGGGGCCGCCCCTATTTTTATTGCCAATGCAATAAAAATAATGGTGTTGGGGGGGTTTATTCACGTTGATATCATAGAAGTTGTTGTTATTGTGGGGATAAGTAATATTGTTGAGGCTAATGTGTGGGTCAAGAAGTATTTTAGTATGGCTTCATTTGTTATTTTGTTGCTTTGGTCTGCTATTATGGGGATAAAGGCGAGGGTATTTATTTCTAGTCCTATTCAAGAGGTGAATCAAGATGAAGAGGAAATTGTTACTATTACCCCAATTATTATAATTGAGAGGAAGAGTCTTTGTTCTGGAATCTATGTTTTTGATTGTAGGGGCCCCTTATGTGCAGTTGTAATCTTAACGGCGATTAATAAGATGATTAGTAAAAATAGTGCTAAAATTATTGTGGTTTTTATGTCCTGGTGAAATAGTTTATTAATTATTAATTGTGTTGATTGGTTGTTGATTGTGTCGGCTTTAAGGTTAATTGTTAACAGCAACCACAGCATAATTGCAGGGGGTGCTACTATGGGTGCGGTGTTTGCTTTGAAGGTCATATTAGCTGTTAGTGACGTAATATACGAAAAAAGAATTAATATGCCTCCTAAAAAGATTAGGAACAAAATATATCTAAATCAGGGTGTCTGGTATATGATACTAATTATTAGAGCTGTCATAATGGTTTGTGCAATAATAGAGATGGTAATAGCAACAGGGTGGGATATAAATATTGTTGTTATTGCGGATGTTATTAGTGTGCTTGTCATAATTTGGTTTATTTATTATGTGCTTTTTGGTTGGAAACCAAGGGTACTTTTATTATACTAATTTTGTAAGATCCTCATCAGTAAATGGATGTAAACAAGAATAGTCATACTACGTCAACAAAATGTCAGTATCATGCTGCTGCTTCAAATCCAAAGTGGTGTTCTGGGGATAAGTGGTTATTTTTATGGCGTATTAATGAAATTAGGAGGAATGTTGTTCCGATGATAACATGTAAACCATGAAAGCCTGTGGCTACAAAAAATGTTGACCCGTAAACAGAGTCTGAAATTGTAAAAGGTGCTTCTATGTACTCAAATGCTTGTAGGGCTGAGAAGTATGCTCCCAGTAAAATAGTTACTGTCAGTGCCTGGGTTGTTTGTGAGTAATTATTTTCTATTAGTCTGTGATGCGCTCAAGTTACTGTGATGCCAGATGATAGAAGAATAGTGGTGTTTAGAAGGGGGATTTGAAATGGGTTGAATGGTGATACCTCTGTGGGGGGTCAGGCTCTTCCGATTTCTGGTGTTGGGGCTAGACTTCTGTGGAAAAATGCTCAAAAGAAAGACAGGAAAAATAAAATTTCAGATACAATAAATAAGACTATTCCTCTCCGTAGTCCTTGTGTTACAATTGATGTATGAAGTCCTTGGTGTGTGCCTTCTCGTGCTACATCTCGCCATCATAAGTAAGATGTAATTGATAGAATTGTTAGTCTTGTTATTAATAAGATGGGAGATGTTGTATGAAATCAGATAACTAACCCCGTTATTATTGATATTGAGCCTAAAGCTGCAGCAATTGGTCATAGTCTTTGGTCCACGATGTGGTACGGGTGAGAGTTTGTTGACATTTGGACTAAGATATTGATTTAATTCACTTTGATAGGGTGTTAATTGGGGTGGTTTCAATTATGATTGGTATAAATCTGTGATTTGCTCCACAGATTTCTGAGCATTGACCTGTATACAAGCCTGGTCGGGTAATGTATAGTGAGACTTGGTTTAATCGGCCTGGCACTGCGTCTGATTTTACTGCTAATGCAAGCACTGTTCAAGCCTGAATCACATCTGCAGCAGTTATTAATACTCGTGTTTTTGTGTTTGTTGGGATTAGGGTCCGATTGTCTACATCTAGGAGTCGGAATCCTCTTAAAGGTAGTTCTTCTTGTGGGGTTATGTGTGCATCAAATTGTATGTTTAGGAAGTCTGAGTACTCGTATCTTCAGTACCATTGATGGCCAATAGTTTTGATTGTTATTGTGGGTCTTTCCACTTCGTCTGATAAATACAATAGTCGTAAAGATGGGAAGGCAATGAACACTAGGGTGATAATTGGTAAAATAGTTCACATCACTTCTACTTCTTGCCCCTCTGTTGTGAATCGGTTAATTAGGGGAGAGTAGGAGAGTGCTAGAATTATATATATTACTATGATTGTGATTATTGTGAGAATTATTATAACGTGGTCATGGAAAAAGATTAGTTGTTCCATTAGGGGTGAGGAGCAATCTTGGTTAAGTAGTGAGGCTCATGTTGACATAAGATGATAAGTGGGCTAGATGATTATAGGTGTGTGCTGCTGGAGGGTTGTTATGAAGTCATTCTACTGATGAGGGTAAGTGTTTTGGGAATATTACTTCTCGTTTTGATGTGAGAGCCTCTCATGTGATTAGGGTTATTATCAAAACAGCTACGAAGGAAATTATTGATCCTAATGATGAAATGATGTTTCATGTTGTATACGTGTCTGGGTAGTCTGAGTATCGTCGAGGTATGCCTCCTAGCCCTAAGAAGTGTTGGGGGAAGAAAGTTAGGTTTACTCCTAAGAATATAACTATAAATTGTATCTTTAGTCATTTTGCATTTATTGTGACCCCGGAGAATAGCGGGAATCAGTGTACAATTCCGGCTATAATTGCAAATACTGCTCCCATAGATAGCACGTAGTGAAAGTGTGCTACTACATAGTAAGTGTCGTGTAAAATAATATCTAGTGATGAGTTTGCTAGAATGATTCCTGTTAGTCCCCCGATGGTAAATAAGAACACAAACCCTAATGCTCATAATAGGGGGGCATCAAAGGAGAATTGGGATCCGTGTAGGGTGGCTAGTCATCTGAAGATTTTAATTCCTGTTGGTACCGCAATAATTATGGTAGCTGCAGAAAAATAAGCTCGGGTGTCTACATCTATACCAACTGTAAATATGTGGTGGGCTCAAACTAAGAATCCCAGTACCCCAATGGCTACTATAGCATAGATTATTCCTAGGGTGCCGAATGGCTCCTTTTTCCCGGCTTGTTGGCTGATAATGTGCGAAATTATGCCAAATCCAGGTAAAATTAGAATGTATACTTCTGGATGACCAAAAAATCAGAATAAGTGTTGGTAGAGAATTGGGTCTCCTCCTCCTGTGGGGTCAAAGAATCTTGTGTTAATGTTTCGGTCTGTTAATAATATTGTAATGGCCCCTGCTAGTACTGGGAGGGATAGTAATAGTAGAACTGCTGTGATTTTTACTCTTCATACAAATAGTGGGATTCGTTCAATAATTATGCCGCTAGAGCGTATATTAATGATTGTTGTGATGAAATTGATGGACCCTAGGATGGATGATACTCCTGCTAGATGAAGAGAAAAGATTGTTATGTCCACAGATGGCCCTGAGTGTGAGATATTTGTTGCAAGAGGGGGATAAACTGTTCATCCTGTCCCTGCTCCTCTCTCTACTGCTATCGATGCTATTAGTAGTGATAATGAGGGGGGGAGTAATCAGAATCTTAGGTTGTTTATTCGCGGAAATGCTATATCTGGGGCCCCTAGTATTAGGGGTAATATTCAATTTCCAAATCCGCCTATTATAATGGGTATTACTATAAAAAAGATTATTACGAAAGCATGTGCGGTTACTACTACATTATAAATCTGGTCGTCACCAATAAGTGATCCTGGTTGTCTTAACTCTATTCGTACAATTAGTCTAAGTGCTGTTCCTGCTATTGCTGCTCAGGTCCCGAAAATTAAGTATATTGTTCCGATGTCTTTATGGTTGGTTGATAGCAATCATCGAAT